ATGGCAGTTCCAAAAAAACGTACTTCTATGTCAAAAAAACGTATTCGTAGAAATATTTGGAAGAAAAAAGGATATTTAGTTGCAGTAAAAACTTTTTCTTTAGCGAAATCGGTTTCCACCGGGCATTCAAAAAGTTTTTTTGTGCGACAAACAAATAATAAAGTCTTAGAATAATCTCAATTGATATAGCCTAAAGAACCTCAAATTTTGTAAGATGAATGTTAACTAATGTATTTTTCTGTATTGAATTTCTCAATATTACTTAGAACTCACTGCTGTGATATATAGAATAAGAGTTTTTTGTATATTGGGTTCTAAGTATTATTTTTTTCCCTATCGCAATTGTACTTTTCTATTGTGAAAGGTACAATTGTGATAGAGATTGAAACTCTTTTGTTATATGCCTATCCCAAAACTTAATTGGTTTTGTAAATGGTATTCTAAATTAGAAATTATATGCGCAATAAAGAATATTAATACTTTAATTTTAATATACTAAGGTATCAAAATCATTAGAAAAATAACAAATTATTTGTATTTAATGATGAAATTGTGATAGATATGAAATCCTAGTTATTTTATTTTGTTCATTGAAAAAAAAATCAATTTCATTTGAATCCATGAAATCGGATAAATGAAAAACAAATCATAAAAAAATAGATAAAAAAAGACAATTCTGAGTTTTATACCTCAACCGAGAAAAAACTATGGAGTTCCAACTGTTTGGAGAAAACTTAGTTTCTAGTACATGAAAGTTGATTGTTAAAAAACCCACGACGATACTACCTAGGTAGGTATTTTATTGAAGATTCAAATATTTAAACCACAAACCAGTCTTTATTCATTGATTCTAATTAATGTTTCCTAAACTATATTGAATCCTTGAATCTCGACGATTCAACATGAATTGACTATTATTATTTCAAGTAAGCCGCCGTGGTGAAATCGGTAGACACGCTGCTCTTAGGAAGCAGTGCTAAAGCATCTCGGTTCGAGTCCGAGTGGCGGCATCTTCTAAAAGAGATACAATAGATCCTAAAATGTATTCAATTCGCGATTTCCAATTCTGTAATGGGACCCCTTTTATGATATTTGCGACTTTAGAACATATATTAACTCATATCTCTTTTTCGATCATTTCAATTGTGATTATGATTCATTTGATGACCTTATTAGTCCACAAAATTGTAGGATTACGTGATTCATCAGAAAAAGGGATGATAGCTACCTTTTTCTCTATAACAGGATTATTAGTTTCTCGTTGGATTTCTTCGGGACATTTTCCATTAAGTAATTTATATGAGTCATTAATCTTCCTTTCGTGTAGTTTCTTCATTATTCATATGATTCCCAAGATACGTAACCTTAAAAACGATTTAAGCACAATAATTGCACCAAGTACCATTTTTACTCAAGGCTTTGCCATGTCGGGTCTTTCAACTGAAATGCATCAATCCGCAATATTAGTACCTGCTCTACAATCTCAGTGGTTAATGATGCACGTAAGTATGATGTTATTGAGCTATGCAGCTCTTTTATGCGGATCATTATTATCAGTCGCTCTTCTAGTCATTACATTTCGAAAAAACATCAAAATTTTTTGTAAAAGCAATAATTTATTAATTAAGTCATTTTTCTTTGGTGAGATTGAATATTTGAATGAAAAAGGAAGTGTTTTTAAAAACACTTCTTTTCCTTCATTTCGAAATTATTACAAATATCAATTAACTGAGCGTTTGGATTATTGGAGTTATCGTGTCATTAGTCTAGGGTTTACCTTTTTAACCATAGGTATTCTTTGTGGAGCAGTATGGGCTAATGAGGCATGGGGATCCTATTGGAATTGGGACCCCAAGGAAACTTGGGCATTTATTACTTGGACCATATTCGCGATTTATTTACATACTAGAACAAATATAAATTGGAAAGGTACGAATTCGGCACTTGTAGCTTCTATAGGATTTATTATAATTTGGATATGCTATTTTGGGATCAATCTATTAGGAATAGGTCTACATAGTTATGGTTCATTCACATAAACATCTAATTGAATAAACTACATGAAGAATACATAAGATAAAAACATCATCCCATATATAACGAAAGTTTGTTTTTATGAGTTTTTGAGAACCGTTTGAATCAAGGAATCATTCAAATTTAAATGGTTCTCAAAAACTCGAGATGTATCTAATTACAATTCTTATTTATTTTATTTCTTTTTTCATTATACAGTACAGCAAACGATTTTCAAAATATTAAATTCAAAGAATTATAAGACTTTCCTTCCGTTTCATTAATGAAACACTATCTATGATAATAATTGGATAAGATAGCGTGTACCTTGTCAACTGATAACGAGAGAACAAAATCGGGATAAATACCAATACTTATTACGGGTATAAAGATACAGATTGAAAGAAATAGTTCTCGTAGTCCAGAATCCCAAAAATTAGAGTTTGGAATATTAAATAACTTGTATCCATAAAACATCTGACGTAACATAGATAATAAATAAATAGGAGTTAATATCATTCCAATTGCCATTACAAAAGTAATTAGCATTTTTGACATTAAAAGATATTTTGTACTAGTAATTAGTCCAAAAAATACTACAAATTCCGCAACAAAACCACTCATTCCTGGCAATGCAAGAGAAGCCATCGAGAAGCTACTGAACATGGTAAATGTTTTTGGCATTGGGATAGATATCCCTCCCATTTCTTCGAGATAAACAAGACGTGTTCTATCACAACTCGTTCCCGCCAAGAAAAAAAGTGCAGCACCAATAAATCCATGAGAGAGCATTTGTAAAATAGCTCCATTGAGTCCCATGTCGGTTATAGAACCAATTCCTATAATTGTGAAACCCATGTGAGATACAGAGGAATAGGCTATTCTCTTTTTTAAATTACGTTGACCAAGAGAAGTTGAAGCTGCATAGATTATTTGCATTGTTCCTATTATCACCAACCAAGGAGAAAATATAGAATGAGCGTGGGGTAGTAATTCCATATTGATCCGAATCAATCCATATGCGCCCATTTTTAATAGGATTCCAGCTAAAAGCATACATGTACTGTAATGTGCTTCTCCATGAGTATCAGGTAACCATGTATGTAGGGGTATAATCGGCAATTTGACAGCATAAGCAATAAGGAAGCCAAAATAGAATATTATTTCCAATGCCACAGGATATGATTGATTAATTAATCTTTCAAAATCTAATGTTGGTTCATTGGAACCATATAAACCCATACCTAGAACTCCTATTAAGAAAAAAATGGAACCCCCTGCAGTGTACAAAATAAACTTTGTAGCCGAGTAGAGACGTTTCTTTCCCCCCCACATGGATAAAAGTAAGTAAACAGGAATTAATTCTAACTCCCACATGATGAAAAAAAGTAAAAAGTCTCGAGAGGAAAATAATCCTATTTGACCGCTGTACATTGCTAGCATCAGGAAATAGAACAACCGCGAATTTCGAGTAATTGGCCAAGCTGCTAAAGTTGCTAAAGTAGTGATAAATCCTGTCAGTAAAATGGGTCCTATGGAAAGTCCATCGATTCCTAGTCTCCAGTGGAAATCAAAAACATCTATCCATTTAGAATCTTCCTTCAATTGCATTAATGGATCATCCAATTGGAAATGATAACAGAATGCATAAGTCGTTAGAAGGAGTTCTAATAAGCATATACATATAGTATACCACCTAAACATCTTATTCCCTCTATGAGGGAAAAAGAAAATTGAGGAACCCGCAAATATCGGTAAAACAACAAGTATTGTTAACCAAGGAAAATAACTCGTGATAAAGACAAGATACATTTTGACCAGAAAAGCCCGTCCTCAAAATAATATATTTTGTCGAGCACGGGCTTTTGTCGGTGAAGAGGAATCACAAATGATTCAAGTGGAGTTTTTTGTAACGTATCAATAAGATAGAGCCATGCTGCGAGTTGTTTCAGGCCCTAAATAAACACGGACACTCAAAAAATCTGTTGGGCAGGCAGATTCACATCTCTTACAACCTACACAGTCCTCGGTTCTTGGCGCGGAAGCTATTTGCTTGGCTTTACATCCGTCCCAAGGTATCATTTCCAATACATCTGTGGGGCAAGCTCGTACACATTGAGTACACCCTATACATGTATCATAAATTTTTACTGAATGTGACATTGGATCTATAAAGTACAGTTTTGAACATAAAAGATTTTCGATCTGGTCAAATCAAATTAGTAGTAAATGAATCATATATTATATATTGTAATATTGTAGACACCAGATGAAACAGTGGTTTATTAAAAACAATCAATATATTTCTTAAATCAATCTGTTTATGAGAAAAGGTCAAGACACTTTGATTTTCGTTTCAACAATTATGATGATACGAGTTGCACATGCGAATTAAAATTAATTGGCCAACAAATCGGTCATCATTATTTCAATATAAATATAAAAATGCAATTCCATTTTATTGAATTGCATTCAAATTCAATAAAAAATAGTATTTCAATTCTATTAAATATTTTTATGTGTCTTTATTTAAATTATCTATGATGATTATCACTAATTATTCAACAAATTCGATTGATTAATACGAGTTGATTTTCTGTTACGATGGATCGACGAAACAATAGCAAGTCCAATAGCTGCTTCAGCAGCTGCAATGGCTATAACAAAGATTGAGAAAATGTCTCCTTTTAATTGGCGACTATCAAATATATCAGAAAATGTTACAAGATTGATATTAACCGAATTTAGTATAAGCTCAAGACACATAAGCGCTCTAACCATGTTTCGACTTGTGATCAATCCATAGATACCGATAGAAAATAAATAAACACTCAAAAAAAGGACATGCTCAAACATCATTGACTAACTCCTTATCAATCTCGATTCATTTCAATATGAACAACAATTCAACCGATTCAATTGATTAGAATAGAACAATTACACAACAAAAGAAGATATTGACGGTAGATAGATTTAACTAAAAATTTCTATTTATTTAGAATTTAGTTAGAATTCTAAGAATTGGGAATCATTATAAGTTAAGTATTTTTATTGCTTATTGTCGAGCCATAGTAATTGCACCTATCAAGGAAACTAAAAGAATTATTGAAATGAGTTCAAATGGAAGATAAAAATCTGTTGATAAATGAATCCCAATTTGTTGAACGTTATTTATTAGGTCCTGTTCCATAATCTGGTTTGACCTTGCAGTCCAAATAATTCCGTACCATGACGTATCTGGGATAGTAGTAATTAGTGAAAAAAGAATAGTTGTACAAACCATCAAAGTGACCCCATCTCCAATGGTCCAAAAATAGGAATTATTGGAATATTCTGAACCATTCATGAACATTACAGCAAATATGATCAAGATATTTATGGCTCCCACATAAATAAGGAGCTGTGCGGCAGCTACAAAATAGGAGTTCGATGAAATATAGAATAAGGATATACAAACAAGAACCAATCCCAATGAAAAGGCAGAATAAATTGGATTGGTAAATAATACTACCCCCAGACCCCCTAATACAAGAATTGACCCCAGAAATACAACAAGAATATCATGTATTGGTCCAGGTAAATCCATTATGTATAAAATACAAAATAAATAACTTTAACTATTTCATGACCTTACTTTAACTTTACTAAATAAATGGTCCAGGAAAGGAAAAGGGGTTACCCTATTTTTGTTTTCTTGTATATAATATTGTATATGATACATTTATAATTGAATTGAATTTGAATATGGATTAATGTAGATATAGATAAAATTATCGGGCCAACCTTACTTTATTTATATTTATCCGAAAGAAAAAAAAAGAAAAAAGTAGTTGAAATTTGCTATTTAGAAATCATCACTAAAAATATATTTTTAGTTTAAATCAAAGAGTGATTCTCAACAATCATTAGTTTTTATTTGTAGTTACTGACTACCCAAAATAAAAAGCTTGGATCCTTTATATCAAAACAAAATCTTAGTAATCGGTAATTGTTCTTGAATCAAAGGGTTTATCTTTGTCTATTTTTATTTGAGTCGAATTCATAACTGCTTGAATTGTATAATCTCCAATTATTGAGATTGGTAATCGACCCAAAGCAATTTGATTATAATTCAATTCGTGACGATCATAAGTAGAAAGTTCATATTCTTCAGTCATTGATAAACAATTTGTTGGACAATACTCGACACAGTTACCACAAAATATACAAACCCCGAAATCTATACTATAATTAAGTAATTGTTTCTTTTTAATATCTCTTTCAAATCTCCAATCAACAACGGGTAGATCTATCGGGCATACACGAACACATACTTCACAAGCAATACATTTATCAAATTCAAAGTGGATTCTACCTCGGAAACGCTCTGATGTGATCGATTTTTCATAAGGATATTGAATAGTTACAGGTAAACGATTTGTGTGGGATAAGGTAATTATGAAACTTTGACCAATGTACCTTGCAGCTCGTATTGTTTGTTGACCATAATTCATGGACCCAATTACCATAGGGAACATATTGTAGATATACATGAAAAATTTGACGTTTCTTTCTCTTGTTTGATAGAGATTATGAATCTAAAATAGTGTTATCGTATTCTCTTATTTATAATGAAACAAGTTGGGAAGAAGTTGTTAATAACAGATTACCTAGAGAAATAGGTAAAAGAAATTTCCATCCAAGATTTAATAACTGGTCCATTCTCATTCTAGGTAAAGTCCATCTTGTTGTGATAGAAATGAAGAGAAACAAATAAGCTTTAGTTAATGTAATAAGGATACCCATTGTCATTCCAAAAATGCCGGCGATTTTTTTTATTCCGAAAAGCTCAGAAATGGATATATACGGAATAGGTAAATTCCACCCACCTAAGTAAAGAACTGTTACAAATAATGAAGAAACTAATAAATTTAGGTAAGAAGCAAGATAAAATAAACCGTATTTGATACCCGAATACTCGGTTTGATAACCTGCTACTAATTCCTCCTCCGCTTCTGGTAAATCAAAGGGCAATCTCTCACATTCGGCTAGAGAAGAAATTAGAAAAACAATAAATCCTATAGGCTGACGCCACAGATTCCACCCCCAAAAACCATATTTTGACTGTGCTTCAACTATATCAACTGTACTTGAACTGTTAGATAATCATAGTCGATAATAACATCACTGTTCCCATCGCTATTTCAAAACCGTACGTGAGACCTCAGCTTCATACGGCTCCTCGATGGCCACAAAAAAAATGTAAGGATGGGTTCGGTATTATCACCATCTTTGGATGGATAGAATAAAGATACATCGGAAAGTCCCAAATTAGACCAATGGAATTCTGTCTGCTAGAATAAGAAAAAAAGTGCTTCCGAATTGATCTCATCCTTTACAATAAAAATTTCTCTTTGTTCGGTAATAACTTAATATTTCAATAAAATACTCCTTATATCAATCAATACAAAATAAAAAGAATTAGTCATTAGTTCATGAATCGTGATAAGAATTCGATATGTATGAATATGGATAGAGAAAAGAATAAATAAGGATCCCCTTTTTTTATTATTCATTCAATTACTGCATTCCATTTCCTTTTTCCTGTTCTTCTGTCTCAGAGGAGGATACTCAAAAATAAAATAAAGAATTAATTCGTTCTTGATAGTCATTTCTTTAACCAGTGAATAGGAGCATACTCTAGATCGGAATCGTAGGGAAGTACTACTTGATAATTTCTACCAATTTCAAGTCCTTATTATGATTCGTTTTATGAAGAAATACCCATTTTTTGATACCTTACATTATCTCCATTACTAATCCTTTGTGTACCTTGGTGTTCCTAACCGTCCACTGACTTTTGATTGATCCCCGGTATAGTAATACATATGAGACAGTAGTAGAAACTCCATACAGTTGATCTTTTGTTTGCGCCCGCTTCAAGATATGATGACTAATCAAAAAATCTTAATCTTGGGGTAAGCAGTTTACACTGCTTATTTTTACTTCAACTTTATTCTTGTACATAGGGAATGAGATTGTTTCTTCTTACTACAAATTTGGAAGCTGTTTAGTTTCACTCATATAACTATCTGGTTTAACTCATCAACCCAAATGCTGAATAAAAAAAATGAAAACATCTATTCAATACATTGAACCTCTTTCTTTTTTCTTTTATTTCTAGAAGAGAGGTTCAAAGTTCATATTCCAACGAATCACACGTAGAGATATTGATAACACACATAGAGTTAATGGTATTTCATAACTAATAGATTGAGCAGCAGCTCGTAGACCACCTAAAAAGGAATATTTATTATTCGATCCATATCCTGACATAAGAAGCCCAATAGGAGCAATACTAGAAATGGCGATCCATAAAAAAACACCTATACTGAGATCGGCTAAAACAAGACGATACCCAAAAGGAATTACTAAATAACTTAGTAGAATTGATATAACCGCTATAGACGGTCCCACACTAAACAAACGAATATCTCCTCGAGATGGGAGGAGATCCTCTTTAAAAAGTAGTTTAGTCCCATCCGCTATAGCTTGAAGAATTCCCAACGGGCCAGCATATTCAGGCCCAATACGTTGTTGTATCGCTGCAGATATTTCTCTTTCTAACCACACAATTACTAGTACCCCCATTGTTATTCCCAATATAAGGGTCAAAATGGGTACAATCCATATTAGTCCATACACTTCTTTTAAAAATTCCGATGTAGAAAAAGAATTGATAGTTTGTACTTCTGTCGTATCAATTATCATTTCAACGATCAACTTCTCCCATAATGATATCTATACTACCCAATATCGTCATGATATCAGCCAATTTCATTCTTTTAACTAGCTGAGGAAGAATTTGCAAATTGATAAAACCGGGTGGACGAATTTTCCATCTCCAGGGGAAAACACTATTATCTCCTATCAAATAAATTCCCAATTCTCCTTTTGGGGCTTCCACTCTCACATAAAGTTCTTGTTTCGACAATTCTAAATTGGGTGAAGGTTTTTTACTAATAAATCTATATTCAAAATCATTCCATTCAGAATTCTTTGCTCTATCAAAGCGTCGTACTTCTAAATTTTCATAAGGTCCTCCAGGAATTCCTTCTAGAGCCTGTTGAATAATTTTTATGGATTCCTTCATTTCACCGATTCGTACTAAATAACGAGCTAATGAATCTCCTTCTTTTTGCCATTGGACTTCCCAATCGAATTCATTGTAACACTCATAATGATCAACTTTACGAAGATCCCATTGGATTCCAGAAGCTCGTAACATCGGTCCTGATAAACCCCAATTTACAGCTTCTTCTCCACCAATAATGCCCACTCCTTCAACTCGTTCCAAAAAAATGGGATTCCACGTAATAAGTTTTTGATATTCAACAACTCCTGTTAAAGAATAATCGCAGAAATCCAAACATTTATCTATCCATCCATAAGGTAGATCAGCAGCTACTCCTCCAATACGGAAATAATTATGCATCATTCGCATACCTGTGGCGGCTTCGAATAGATCATATATCAATTCCCTTTCTCTGAAAATATAGAAAAAGGGAGTCTGTGCACCGATATCCGCCATAAAAGGTCCAAGCCATAACAAATGAGAAGCTATACGGCTCAATTCCAGCATAATTACTCTGATATAGCTAGCTCTTTGAGGTACTTGAACATTTTCCAATTGTTCTGGCGCATTTACGGTTATTGCCTCTGTGAACATAGTAGCTAAATAATCCCATCGTGTTACATAAGGTAGATATTGTATAATTGTTCGATTTTCCGCTATCTTTTCCATTCCTCTGTGTAAATAGCCCAATATGGGCTCACAGTCAATAACATCTTCACCATCGAGAGTAACGATTAGTCGGAGAACACCATGCATTGATGGGTGGTGAGGCCCCATATTGATTATCATGAGATCTTTTCTTGTAACCGGTACTGTCATATCTTTTCTTCCTTAATTCATTATTCCATGAATTCCTCAAAACGAGACTCATCAAAACTAAAAATGGAATACTACTAAAAAAAATTCAAACGATTAAATTAACGAGTTTTTGGCTCTCGAATATCCAACTGACCAATTAATTTCTTATAACGTACTCTATTTTTCTTTGACAAATAAGCCAGCAACCGTTGACGTTTTCCTAGAATTTTTCGTAGACCTCTTTGTGATAAAAAATCTTTTTTGTGCAATTCCAAATGTGAAGTAAGTCTCCGTATCTTATTGGTGAAACTGAATACTTGAAATTCAACAGAACCTTTGTTTTCTTCTTTTTCTTCTTGTGGAATAATGGAAATGAATGAATTTTTGACCATAAAAAATTTTTCTATCCTTTTTCTTTCTTTTTCATGGATTTTTCCGATCAGGAAAAATAAAAAAAAATTATGCCGGTTATTTTAATCTAGTACACACAAAAATTTGGATTTATTCATATACTACTTCTTTATTTTATCCAAATCAAATTGAAAATTTGATTTGGATAGAAAGGGATAATATGTTTCCACATTAACGAAAGAAAAGAATTTATTTCTATCTAAAAGGATTCCCCTAATTTATTTATTCCTATATCCAATTGAATGGATACACCATTCAATCTGTATCATTTACCAAAATATAACATAGCATATGCATACAGCTTTCGGTTTTCATATACCGAAAATGTCACGGAATATAGATATATATATGATATAGGAAATATACTATTAAATTAAATAATTCTAAATCGTGGATACATATGTATCCTTGACATACTGAAACGACTGCCATTATTGGTATCAAACCAATAGCGATTCATACAAGCTAAATCTTCTAATCGGTAATTGGGCCAAAGAACAAATTTACATTTAATAAATTTATTTGTATCCGTATTAAGATGCTTGTCCTCATCCAAAAATTTTCCAGAGTTTCTTATGTTATTTTCATTGCAAAATAATGGATTTCCATTTCTATCCGTAACATTCCAATTATGGGAATTGAAACAAATTAACATTCTCAATTCCCTGCGACGTCTAGGAGATAGAATATTTTCGGGAACAAGGAAATCATAATAATTTGTGTCCTCATTCACAAGCATATTCCCATATCGTACAATGGGTTTATCCAAATTCCTCTTATCAATATATCTTTTTTTTATGCATTTTCTATTAGTTTGGTGTTTATTGTTCTCGACCAATGAAATACTTATAGTTTGATATATAATTAATTTTCCATCCCTTTTTATAGATAGACGAATTGGTTCGATAATTAATATTCCCTTTTTTATCAATTCTGTAAGAGCTAGATCTTTCTGAATTAGCATTACATCCAGATGCATCTCTCCTCTTTGAATCGAGGATATAGCAATTTCTTTTGGATTTATCAGTCTAAGTAAGAGACAATATACCTTGATATTATTGATCATTCTTTGGTTCAAGGAGTCATCCCATCTTAATTGAAAAAGAAAATATTTTTTCAGGAAGAAATCTAGTTCTGCTTCCTTGTTTTTCTTGGATTGTTTTTTCTTCTTACCTTTTTTAATGGTAATGTCTGATCTCGCATAATTCTCTTCAATATCTTTTTTTTTGTTTTCTTTTCGTAGATCTGATACAAGATTTACTTGGTCCTGTTGCTCATTTTTTTGTTGGTTGGAATTTTCTAATTTAAGATATTTTTTTTGATGAGATATCATCTGAAGATTATTTTTTCCATTTATATTGATGTTTTTATTTTGACTTTTATTTTTATAAAAATAAAAGTCAAAAAGAAGTAATTTGATTGGTATAATCCATGGTTTAATCTTATATGCATCAAAAAGTAAGACAAATTCTGGGAAGAACCAAGATTCTAGATTTGATATGGTATGATAAACTCTTTCTTGATTCATTCCCATCCAATTAAAAAAAATACTTTTTTGATTGGATGGGTTGATTTCTTGATGAATCGTAAGAGAAAAAATATCTTTTTTTTTCAATTTGTTGTTGATTTTTTTTTCAGTCTTAGTATTTTTATCAATTTTGGTACCGATATGTGTATTGGTCCAGGTCTCAATATCGATATTTTTTCTAAGACAAAAGTGGAGAATTTGACAATCAAAATATTTTCTATCTAGATTTTTATGCGTATCAATAATATATCCTTCTTCTAGATAATCACTAATAGCTGTACTTACCAATACATAAAATGATTCGGATTTTGGTTTATTGAAATTATATGGAATTTTGTGAACCCCATTTACTTGTAATCTTGACCCATAAATATAAAAATCCTCCTTATCCCCATAGTTCATATATTTATGTGATAAAAGATCATATCTGTAGTGTTTTTTCCATTTTTCTTTTTGATTTGTCAATGAATCCGCTGCATAGTAATTTTGTTTCACGTAATGAATTAATTGGTCTTTTTCTTTTTTATATGAATCCGCTTTAATTGAGTCCTTATTTTGAATCCTATAACGTTGATTGATTCTATTTCGCCATTTTTGTGGTACTAACCGCGACCATTTGGTTTGAGATAAATTGTATTGATAATGCCCCTTTAACCAGTTTTTCCATTCAATCATTCCAGACTTATGAATTTTCTTATGTCTTGAATTGTAATCAAATATTCCTCGTGTCATACAATAATCCTTGATTTTATCCTTAATAAAAGGATAAGTCCCCTGATATTGAAGTAGAGATTTCAATTGATACTTGTTAAGTAATTGGGTTTGTGATAATTTGTAAAATACATATGCTTGGGACAAGGAGGATAAGTCATAATACATTTTCGTACTATTACTAATATTAGTATTCGAAAAGGACTTTTTTATAGTGGAAAAAAAGTTCATTGTATTTTGATCTCTTTCATCAATTCCTTCCTGATTTGTTTGATCGTTGTAAACGGATTTATTGATTATTTTTTTTGTTGATTCAAAGAAAAGTTGGAAATAGATCCTGTGAATGGTAATCATACATAGCAAGATATCTATATATATATTTTCAATCAGAGATTTCATAAAATAATGTGATTTACGTATTAATCGTATATTTATTCTTTGGAATATCTGCCAAATATGTTTCTGTGATTTCGATCTTTTATCATCACAAGTTAGAATTATTTTTTTCTTGTCTTTTGTGATTCGTTCTATTTGATTCCTGATTGTGATTGTTCTATCAGAAAGATCTTTCATCTTTTTTTCTATGAGTGAATAATTTGTCCAATTCATGGATTGGATTTGAATGGTTGATTTGTGAATAATCTTATTATTTATTTCGGAATCTTTTCCATTTTCAGCCGTTTCATATACTTTCACCTTGCTCAATTCAAATAAGAATATTGGGTTTACTTTTTGAATTTCCTTCATTATTCGTTTTAGAACTAGAAGTATTTTAATGATCCATCTTGTTTTTTCTTTTGAAACTTTTAGAAGTAGAAATAAATCCTTTTTAACTTTTCTAACTTTTTTTTGGAGTTCTTTATAAATGGGTTCAAAAAAGGAAGGTCGTTTTCGGGGATTCCCAAAAGGGAATTCCGCTTCCATTCCCCAAACCGTTAAAAAACAAAAATTGTCTTTTTTTCCTTTTTTTTTTATTTGATCCCTAGGATGAAATCGTATTTTAGATTTTCGCCAAGGTTTCAAACAGAAAGGAAATAGAATCTTTATCTGAATACCGTCTGTTAACCAATCTTTGGGAAATTCAGTTTCTGATAATTGAACACCATTATAAGTGCATTTAACATGCATTTCTCTATTCCACTCCTTCAAATCCTCATACCATTCGGGGAATTGGAATAATAGCATACGGCCAATATTTTTAGCAATTATCAATGAAGGCAATACAATGTATTTTCTAAGAAAAGATTGGGTTACTAACATCAAACCTCTTATTGCTTGAGCTAATATAATGCTATCCCAAGTTTCTGATATTACTATACGTTCATTTTCCTCTTTTTTTTCTTCGTTTTTTTTCTCTTTTTCCCTTGTCTCTTCCTCCTCAAAATCAAAATGTGAAATTTTCAATTCTGGTTCTCTCCCCACCGAATTCCTAAAAATGAGATTCATCATTTCAGAGATATAAAAAGAAGAAAAAAAAAATGTTTTGTCTATTCGATCCAAAAAAAGCGGAGAATGCACATTTGCTTGAAACATTTCCCAAATAACCGTTTTACGTCTTTGAGCACGCATGGATCCTTTGATTATATCCCGACGAAAATCCGATTGTTGCGAGTAACGTATCAAAGCCACCTCTTCTGCTTGATCACTATTATTAGTATTATTTGTAGTTGTAATAGGGTTGGTATTCTGATTGTTATCAGTATAAATTACTACGCGTTTGGCTTTTCTTGAACGAATTTCATGATCTTCCTTAGATTCTTCCTCATTTTCTTCCTCCTGTTCTTCCAAATCATCAGTTAATTTGTATGACCACCGAGGAACCCTTTTACGGATTTCTTCTATTCCAATAGATTTATTTCTAATTATTGTTTGATCGTTTGGATCAGTTGTAATTACATCGAATACCCATTTTAAAGCTTTTGTTTGATTTTCTAAATCAATTCTTGTTTGCTCTCTCAATAAAGAATATTTTTTAAAATGCAAAATGGGTGCAGGCTCAAAAGGAAATTCTTTGATTGAGGTTAAGGAATTACCAATATAATTCAGTAATGATTCCCTATCAGGCGGATTCTTTTGATGTTCAAATTTTCTGGAATAATTAGAATTATTAGGAAGTAGCCCATAAATCTTATTTATCCAATTGATTTCTATGGAATCCTCCGTATCTGTAGAAGTGATTAAATCATTCATGATTATATGTGAATAGAATTTTTTTATTGTTCCACGATATGGTCCCCTCAAAAAAGGGTCATACGTTTTGGGCAAGTATTTTTGTTCGTTTTCATCATTGCATAATCTGGTCCTTTTTTCGAGCATATCTAGAGCAAGAAATCCCTTTTCTTTTTCTAGAGCTTTTGTTCGACTTATTAATTCATTGTTCAAGTTGTACTTTTTTTGCTCATTGGTATAAACCCAATAATGATAC